TCCCACCAGAACGACTTCTAGTTCTAATAGGCCATTAACTAGAGCAGAATCCTCCCGACCGAATTTAAAGAAAGCGACGCGCCTTCGATCACGGGGTTTGAGTGTAGACCAAGTATCTTGAGCGACCGATCCGGCAGAAAAACTCAAAAGATAAAGAAGTATCGTTAATCTCTTCATGCTCATTTCAAGTTCGAAGTACCATTTGTACAAATAAGAATCCCCCGCCAAAAGGAGGTTTCTAATTAGAAAGATAGATATAGGATCTATGGGGTAATTACTTAAGCAATAACCTAGAAGTACATTATGTGCAACAGCCCTTCCTATCTGATAGAAAACGACCCCATGACTCCCAGCCGGTCTTACCCGGTATCGATGCTCCCAAATTGGTCTATGAAGAGCGAGTCTAATTGTATTAGTGTCTATAATTGATTTCTTCTGTGAAAGACTAATTAATTGGGCCTCATTGGTAAGTGCTACAAGATCTCGTGCACAGGGATCTATGGTTATGGACCCGAATCCGTTAGTATGGAACTTTTCCAAGTGAAATCCCTTAGTATTGGAAAGAATGAAAAAGTTCTTTCGCCGTTGTGAAAGAAGAGGCTTTCGCATCTTAATGCATGTATTGAATTTATTCGTAGCTATTAGACGGGGATCCACTTTTTTGGGAATATGAGTCGAAGCAATAACAAGAAAATTTCTAGTGGAACCTCTTTCACAATCTCCGTAGATATAGTTCTCTAATAGACCGAGGGATAAGTAATTCGACTCCTCCACAGACATATCATGAATGTTTGGAATCCATATTATGCAATGGGACATTGCTTTTGCGAATTCTAATCGAATTAATTGTAATTGAAAGGTGGCATCAAACGGGTCATTCTTTTCTGCTGTCGCCGCTTTATATATAGGTGGCGCTTCCATCATAGTTACCCACAGCCCCATATCAAAATCAAAGTCAGCACCGATATCGCCAATATCATCAAAATCGTCATCATCAAAATCGTCATCATCAAAACCATCATCATCAAAAAGATCAAAAAAGCCGTCCTCAAGCTCATACATCTCATCATCGTCAGTTAGAAAGTTGTCAGGCTCGGCATCCCGAAACTCGTCCGTAAATAACATAATGAAAGGAAAATAGGAGTTTTTCGCTAGGTATTTGACCAAACAGGATCGTCCAAGTCCTTTAGAACCTATCACTAAAATATTCCTAGAAGGGGATAGGACTGAGCGAAACGAAAAGAGTATTGGTCTTGCGTGAGGATGAGATATGAAATGAGAACTATGAGTCCCACACGAGGTTTGTAAATAAGCGAGTATCTGATAATGAGCAAGGAAGATCCGTTTTTCTGCTAAACAGGATCTATTGAACTCATAATTCATTAGATACTTTTTATGAATGTCAACTAAGCATCGTAAGTAAATTGATCCCGGTTGTTCAGTCATTTGATAACCATAGTCGTTTTTTGATAAATGATCACTATGAGTATGAGTCAGACTCAATAGAATTTGATCTATCCTTTTTTTTGTCGTTAAGGTGAAGAAATGAGCCAAGAATTGTTCTTCTTCCTCATCAGCATCAATCCATTCACTGTTCTCAAACAACCAGGATTCTGTTTTATCATCAATCCAATCAACGTTCACGAGTGACCAAGATTCTATTTGCTCAGAAAAAAAATCACCGTTCTTGTTCTTTTTTATTTTTATTATCAATGAATGGATCTCTTTACTTGTACGACTTAGATGGCTCGTATTTCTCGAAAAAGTGATTCGATCGGTGGGATTTGGTAGAATACTGATGAGATAGCTAAGAAAATAGTTCTTCCTAGGACGTATGAATTTGACCCCATAAGCGGGACCACCACCCGATAGCATGTTGCCGCCAGAAACATAAACCAGTATTTCTCGCAGAAAATCTACTAATTGTTCCAGAGCAAGTAGAAAGAGAGTCTTTAAGCAGAAAAAATTCAGTTTATATTCATATTCATATGTAGGATACTCACCCAGAAGGTTTCGCAACTCAATCCCGTATGATAGAATCATAAAAGGTTTGATCCTTTCTAACTCTGTCTGTAACTCACTAGAGGCTCGGGAAACAAAGAGAAGATGTGTACAAACGAGATATCCAGCAACAAGAAGAAGGAAAAAGATTGAATAGAGGAACTCCTGAGCATTTGGTAATCTCAGATGTGTCCATATCCATGGAACGAGTGACTCATGATTTCGATGAATCATTTCTTCGGACAGAAGAAGATTCTGTAAACACTTCCTCGAAATCTTCCTTATCCGATTCCATCGTGGAAGAATCAACCGACAGTTTTTCCGCATAATATCATGAAAAGTGGATACATAATTTTGACTTATTAGTATTATCGGCAATGGGCCTGAAAAAGTATCTAAAAGGGTGAATTTTAGATATTTGAACCCTGTCGAAGTAAAGAACCATGGCATATATGTTTGGAACAGATTCCATTTTTTTGAGAGATATAAAAAAGCACTATCTCGTTGAAAGGTTCTATACATCCGCTCTTTCTCAACGCATTTCTTTCGACAAAGACTCCGTCTTTTCTTCTTTCCTGATGGTAAATCTTTCTCATAATATGGAGTGTGAATCAAACCCATGTTTGGATTGAAACTGAGATACTGATGCAAGTTTTTTCCTTCTGCTGAATCAGATAGATTCATATCTGAAAGAGGCTGACAATAAGTTCTTTCAAAATTGACTATTTGTTCCTCCGTTAGAGGTGTTCCAGAAATGTCTGCGATCGAGTAAATAGCTCTACGAACGAATGAATCGGATCGAATTGGAAAATGAAAAGATTTGTACAAGTTATACGTTTCGCCCCTACTTTGCGGAAAATCGTCAGGTATGAATATGTCAGATACTTGTGACTCGATTGGAGAAATAGTCTCTCTCTCCAAAAAAACATGTTTTTTTTTACCGACGCACAAAGAAAATATTTTCTTGCGAATGAACAAGATATTGAGGAATTGTCCATATGTAAGATCATAATTATTGATACGAGTTCTTTCCACATAAAAAGGGAATCTTTTGTTACAATAGAACCAGAAGTGATGTGGATTATTCAAGAATCGAAGTCGATTTGCTTTATAAAAAGAAGATATCAATGAACTTCTATAAAATGGTTTCACGGGATTCAGCCAATTGTCTCGATCGCGGGATATCATTGAGAAATAGGAATCAGTGTTATCAAAGGATTTCCTGCGATTATTTCTAGTATGGAATGAGTCAATCACCCACTTTGGTATCTTATTGAACAAAAATGGTGATATTGTTCCTCCATTGATCAAGAATTTCGATCTTTGGGAAGTCTCATGATCATCCAATAAGAAGGGTTTCAACTTATTCAAATGAACGATTTGAACACCTATTGATTCTAACAACTGATTGCAGAGTTGATCATTCGGACCCTTCAATTCATAGATGTGGATCTCGGACCTATGAATGGGGGCATCCCCGATACTCACAAGGAAAAAAGGAAGTGGCTTGGACAAAAAGAAACGAAGTATCTTAGACAAAAAGAAACGAAGTATCTTGGACAAAAAGAAACGAAATGACTTGGGCAAATCTTGTTTGTCGATAACCTCGGACCAATCAATCGAATATTGATGAAATTGATTAATACGCAATCGATCGAACACTACTTGAAAACGGTGCTTCTGTTCAGAAACGAAATGTTCCAAATGTTCCTGGAAATTCTTGCTCCCACCGGACCATTTGTATCTATATGCATTAGGATCCCGATTCATGGACCTCTCGGTTCGAAAAATAAGAGGATCGAGCCATTTCTTCTGATTTTTTTTCAAATTCGATAAATGTTGGTTGATCGTATATTTTATTATAGTTAGATAATTCAGAGTATCATTTCCGATTTGATCCCTTTGAATTCCATATTCGAAGTTGCGATCGGATCTATTCATTAAAAAGAATCGATTCGATACATTTCTTATGTACCCATAGGTGCTATATTGGATTTGAATCAGATTTCGGATCAATCTATATTGATTGACTGCCTCCATTATGTTGTTGCTAGCAAATACCACTCTTTTTGGTTTTGGATCTTTCAAATCATTCCCGCGTGAGATCCGGACCGATTTTTTTCTGATCCTTCGATAAAAAGATTCATTCTCTTCATCAAAAATAGGAGCTAGAACCCATAAAGATTTCTTTTTCGATTCATCCCTGGAGTTGAATACCGCATTCAAGAATTTTTTTTGATCCAATCCGTAGGAATCAATAGAAAGGGCAAATCCCTTATGATACACCAGATCCGGCTCGGTTATTGATAGAGTGAATAGATCTGCCATTTCTTGAAATCTCTCTTCTGATTCAAAATCGCGGTGTAACGCGTATCCCCCTTTGTTCCGGTCATGGAATAGATGAAATAAATCCAAAAATGGATTTTTGTTCAAGAATGAAATCTTATTGGAACTGTCCATATCCGGTTCATCCTTCGGAACCATATCACATTTCGGATCTGATGAAATAGGATAAATTGAGACGGTATTTTGTAAATACCTAATTCTCTTGAATATATCAACCATTTCTCTATTTACCGATCCCCTGGAAGGGACAAAAGAAACACCTTGTTCTTTCTTCAAGAATTTCTGATCTCTAGTGGACCTCTCAGTAGGATTCGAACCCAGATGAAGTTCTGACCATCTGTCAGAGAAAAAAGAACGAATTGGTCTTGTAGGATTCCCAAGAAATTCTTCGATTTCTCCCGGAAGCAGATGATTATTCATCTGCTTCTCACGTTCCGCGAATAGCCGGGACATTGAGGAATATCCAGAAAGGCATTCCGGGAATCGATCTGATTCTATCTCTGTTCGTTCCGTTTGAAGAAAGGAAGGATCCCAAAGAATCGATCTTTCTTTTAGTTGCTGAATCTCTGTTTGATTGATCAATGTGTGATATCCCGAATCCTCATTACTAATGGAATCGAAAGGATCTCTGGATTGATCAGAAGATCCTTTCG